GAAAGTAGGACAAATGGCCGATACTACTGGAAGGATTCCCCTTTGGATAATAGGTACTGTAACTGGTATTCTTGTGATCGGTTTAATCGGTATTTTCTTTTATGGTTCATATTCTGGATTAGGTTCATCCCTTTAGTAATCGGGTGAACTGGATTGTAGACATGCCATGAAAGTATAAGAACTCAACGGAATCCCCCTCAAAGAAGACAAAGAAAGAAGGGGTAGGTCCCGTTGAGCTCTTAATAATATATATAAACTTATATTTTTATAAGTTTATTGAAGAAGTTCTATTTGTTCAATAAATTTTCCTATATTTTTTGTTTGTCCACCATTACTACTTTATTTATGTAATAAATCTAAAAAAAGTTATGATAAACCTCGAAGAAAAAATGGAAACTACGAATAGGAATCTTTCACGAACGGGATCAAGAATGATTATTATTTTGACACAAGAAAAGAAATTTTCCACAACCCTTTCTTGTGTCAAAGACTAGGAAGACAAATAATCCCTATTAGAATAGAAAACGATTGATTCATTCTATGCATTTAAATCTGACAATAGTGACATAATCATACCCCTTCCATTTTGATTGAAAAAACAAAGAAATAAAGAAGAGGTAAATAAAGTCAAATAGTCTTCTTCACAGCATACATACTATGACTAATAATGCGGCACTAGTAATTCCCAAAATCTGATAGAAAAAGAATATAAACAAGCAAAAGGCTTTTCAGAAGTTTTTTTTTGATCATAGAGAATTACATAACACAATTTCCAACAAAAATTTGGTTTTTTTTAGAACTTGATAAACTAGAAATTCATTTCGGACAATTGAACCTTCTCAAACTGTTTCTTTTTAAGAACCAAAAAGATTTGTGCCAAAATAATAGATGCCAAGAAGAGCAAAAGGCCTTGTACACGTAATGGATCTTGAAGTACTATTTCCGCATCCCCCTGACCAAATCCACCTACATTCGGATTACTCGTTAATGGTTGATCCAGTTTGATGGATTCGCCCTCTGAAACAAGAAGTTCTGGTCCTGGAGGGATAATATCAACCACTTGACGTCCATCCGATGCATCCACTATGGTTATTTCGTATCCCCCTTTTTCTTTTCGTATGATTTTGCTTACTATACCCGCCGCTGTAGCATTATAAACATTATTGTTACTCTTGCTCCCGTCGGGATAAATCTGACCCCTTCCCCTGTTCCCGCCTACGTATATGGGATATTTTAAGAAGTGAACGTCTTTCTTAGTAGCGGGGTCCGGGGAAAGAATAGGAAAGGTGATTTCACTATATTTTTGACCAGGAACAGGACCTATCACAAGAATATTTTTTTTCGTGGGGCGATAGCTCTGAAAAGACAGATTGCTTATCTTTTCTTTAATCTCGGGCGAAATACGATCAGGCGGGGCTAATTCAAACCCCTCAGGTAAAATAAGAACAGCTCCCACATTCAAGGCTCCTTTTTTACCATTAGCAAGAACTTGTTTCAGTTGTAGATCATAAGGAATTCGAACAACTGCTTCAAATACAGTATCAGGAAGTACCGCTTGTGGAACCTCGATATCCACGGGCTTGTTAGCTAAATGGCAATTGGCACATACAATACGGCCAGTCGCTTCTCGTGGATTTTCATAACTCTGCTGTGCAAAAATAGGATACGCGTTTGAAATGGGTGCCCGAGTTATTATATATATTATGAGCGATACGGCAATGAATCGAATAATCTCTTCCTTTATCCAAGAAAGGGTATTTCTCATTTGCATGGTCCAATCGTTGATCCCGAAGATTTCTACAATAAAATTAGATAAGTCACTAGTATAGTTCCCTATCTATGATTCTGTTATTTACTGAAATAATTTTACTCGAGTATTGAAGGAACCCCCCGGGTGGGTAGAAAAAATAAGTACAATTTTGACTGTTTTACTTATGTTACAAAGTAACAAACATTATAATTGGATCGGTCGATCATTTTTCAATCATTCATTGAATGATAAATCACTACAAGTGACGGAGATACACGATTTAAATAACGAAAAATCCAATATTTAAAAATTGTATCTAAAATGACTGGAAAAGTAGAAACAACACCGGATATAATTTGCTCATTATGAGCAAATCCAAAATCTTTGTAGATAGAGCCAATCATTAGTTCCCAACCATGGGGCGAATGGAACCCTATACATAAATCAGTTAATAAAAGAATAGAAAAAGCTTTTATTGTGTCGCTTAAATTATATAGAAATTCTTGAAGACAAGAGTTAAGAAAAATAAGTTCTTCATTACTTAGAATAGAATAAACACTTAGAATAACGAAAGAAATTATATTTGTTGAGAAATGTAAAATCGTATGGATACGACCCTCATTGTGCATCTTGATCAATTGGATCGTTTCGTTGTAGACTCCGACGTGAAGCTTTTGTAAACGCCTTTCCGGATATTCCTTTAGCATTTCGTCGAAGAGGGAGAGTTCCTCTAATTCTATGAATTTTTTTAGAATACTCTTTTCTTGAATATCATTCAAAAGAATTTCGGAGGGCCTAGTATTCCACCAATTATTAACCCAAGATTCCAGACTTTTATTAAATGTAAATGATAGAGAGATCCACCAAGGCAAAAATACTATAGATGCAAGATATAGAAGGGAAATAAATGCTTTCTTTTTTGCCATTTGCTCGTCTGTGAATTTTGAAATGAACTCATCTCATTCGTCGACTCTATACGATACTAATATTTGTATCAAATATCAGTTCTATTACATTACAAGTTATTGAGCGTATTCCCCGTTTTTATTTGTGATTCAGTACAATGGTTGGTCCTTGAATTTAGAAAGAATACAGAACAACAATACAGAAATACAGAAATAGAATAAGAAGGATTCCACTTCAAATTGAATGAAGAAATAAATAAACTAGAATATTATATATAATATTCTTTCAAAATATATCAATTGCTCAAATTGGAAGCAATTATCCCCTTTGGATGAATGCACGAAAGAGACATTTCAAATAATGAATATTATTCGAATTTCGAGACGAAAGAACTCCCGGTTTATCAAGATATCCAAAAATCTCGAAAAAAAAAGCTCACTGGCAGTCCTGAGTACAGGAATAATTGATAGAATTTTTTGAAGAAAACTGTGATGCTATGATCAAAAATGAGTGTCAAAACAAGACAGAAAGGTTATCATTATAAGCGGCCCAATCGGTGGGGGTGGGGAATTAACGAGCACAAAAAAAAGATAAAAAACGTTGATTAACAAAAAAGGAGAGATGATTTACAAGAGAGAATCTCTCTGTATTTACTAAATTCGAAATATTGAAAATAAAAAAAAAAAAAAAGATAAATTCTTTATTCCGAAATGTTTTGATATATGAGATGAATCTATTATTTCGATTTGTTACTTGTTTCGTTACTGAATTGATTTAAGTGGATTTACATACTCATAAAAAAGAATTTATGGACAAAAACTATTTCGCTTTATGATTGGTCCGTGTACATTTACCTTTTTTTGTTCTAATCAGAGTTCGGCAGAAACTTCAGTTAAGTTATGCTATAGAAAAAAGAGAAAGAGAATTCTTGAGTGATAGTTTTTTCCCTTTTGTTTTGCTAAGAAAGGCATTCTCAAAATACTTCAATTGGTACACGCAAGAAATAGGCCAATTCAGCAGCTTTCTGTTCAATTTCTCGTAGAGTCAAATTCTCATCGGTACGAGTCAAGGGAATGGACCCCTGGCCTCTGATTTCCATATAAAGGACACGACGAGCATAAATACCCTCTTTAACTTCTATTCTGATGGATTGAATGTCTTTCATAAGGAATCGGAGGAAGATGCGACGATTTTTTCCAGGAAATCCCCAACGAAAAATACACACTATTCCTTCTTTTATATCGAATCGATCATAACCACTACCCACATTCCACGAAATTGTGCACCACAAATATGAACTAATAAAAAGACCCGCGATTCCATAGAAAGACATCACTATTCCTTGTGGAAAAAAAATTATTTGCTGAGAGGGAAAGAACGGTATAAAATTCCTACCAAGATAACTAGAAGTTCCAACCAATAAAAACCCTAATGAACCTAAAAAAAGGATAAAAGCCCAGCAGACATTACTCGGTTTTCGAGACCCCGCTATAAGTTCTATCCATATACGGTCTGATCGCCAACTCATACTATACTGGATCTAGTTGCATTTTATTGTAATTGGTAGATAACCCCAATAAATTTGACTTTCATTTTTTTGTTTCCGAAGTAATCCTCATCGACTAGTACTATTATGATGTGAAGCTTTAGGAGTAATTCATCAATTGCTTAGAGCTAAACTAAAATAATAACATCCTTTTTTTTATGATTTCTTATAGATATCCACAGACATTTAGATATATTGACTTTACGTTTCAGAAATTCATCCCGATAATGATTTATCTTCAAATAGCTATAATTCATTTTCCCATATATCGTGTTTATGCATACGAGCTTCTGCTCGGAGAAAGCTACGCGTTATACCCTATTTTACTAAATAGATAATTGTGCTATGATCCAAGTAAGCCTAAGTCTTGAAAAAAAAAATAGATAAGATTTAACCCCATAATATCTAAAAAATCTTATTTTTTTGAACATGAAGAGATAAAGAAACCATTGCAATTGCCGGAAATACTAAGCCCACTAAAGGCACAAAAATAGCGGGTAAGTTGCTGATAATTGTCATAGAATGAGTACCTCGATTTTATATTTGTACCTGTTATTTATTGTTATATTTGTTGTTCTATTAACATTTTAACCTGTTATAAAGATATATTATACTATCCTAATAAAATAGAATAAAATTATACTTAAGTGAGTATTGAGTATATACAATACTAAAGAATATAAGAGTATATTATGTATATACTAAGATAACAATAAGAAGGAATAAATCTAATAGGGAGTAGAAATACTAATCTATATAGAGATACTATAATACTAATATTTAATATATTAAATAGATAATATTAAGTATAATATAAGTATATAAAGTATATAACATATATAAATATAAGTATATAATAAATCAAAAGTGTAAATAAATAAATGGGCTTATTAATCATTTCTATATGTTTCTACATGAAATATATACGATAATCTATGATAATCCACTTTTTTTATTATTTTATTCATTATTGATTTTTATTATTAGTCTATTTTATCTATTCTAAATTTTTATTAGTATATGTATATTAGATATTAGAATTTTACAATTTTGAAAATTTAATAGAAAATTGAATATTTTAATATATTTAATATTGATATTATTAGAAATTACCGAAAAATTCGTTATAATACGATCTAATAAAAGGGATTCTTAGTAAAACTGGGGTTCTCGGGGGATATAGAAAGATGCAGGACTCCCTTACCTTGCCTAATTTCACAGAAAAAAGAGAAAGAATTCATTCTTTTTTTTGTTTGATAGATATTTCTTGATTAGTAATCAAGAAATATCGATAAAAAAGAATACGCATGATTCTTTACTACAATTCAATCTTATGTTACCAAAGAAAAACCCATTTTTCGTATTTTGACTTTTATTCCTATAAACTAAATAATTACTTGGTCACTACCAAACAAATAATAAAATGTAGAATTTATTTAATAATTTATTAAATTAAAGATTTTTTTTCTATTGATTCAAAGGAAAGAAAGCATGGAGCTGAAATAACTCACTCAGAACGCCTTTTAAAGGATTACGTGGTACGATTGGATCGAATAAGCCCTTATGGAATAAATATTCAGCCACTTGTGAACCCTCGGGTACTGTCTTATTCAATGTTTGTTCAATTACTCTTTTACCCGCAAATGCAATGTAGGCATTGGGTTCGGCAATAATGATATCTCCCAACATACCAAAACTAGCTGTCACCCCACCCGTAGTAGGAGATGTAAGGATTGCTATATAGAATAACTTTTTATTTGATTGATAATCATATAAAGCAGAAGATATTTTAGCCATTTGCATCAAACTCAAACTTCCTTCTTGCATGCGTGCTCCTCCGGAAGCACATACTAGAATAAGAGGTAAAGATTGATTGGTAGCATACTCGATCAAACGTGTGATTTTCTCGCCCACTACAGATCCCATACTACCCCCCATAAACTGAAAATCCATAACTCCAATTGCTACGGGAATGCCGTTTAGTTTACCTGTACCTGTTTGAACAGCCTCCGTTAATCCCGTCTTTCTTTGATAAGAATCAATACGATCTTTATAAGGTTCCTCCTCCGAATTAAATTCAATAGGATCCATAGAGACCATGTCTTCATCCATAGGATCCCAAGTACCTGGATCAATCAAAAGTTCGATTCTATCTGAACTACTCATTTTCAAATGACATCCACAATGTTCACAAATATTCATCTTTGATTTCAAAAATCTCTTATAATTTAATCCATAACAATTTTCACATTGAACCCACAAATGCCTGTATTTTTGAGTTACATCTAAATCATTAGAACTCTCTCTTATAGTTGTTAAATCACTATCATCCGCACCAGTTCTTATACTGGAACTCTCGCTTTCATTACTATTTCCTCTTTCGCCACAAATATAACTATAAAAGTAACTGTCATTGTAATTGACACTACTAGTTAAAATGTCACTATCAATACAGATTTGATAACGAAGATAACTGCCAATGCAACTATTAATGTGATTATTCCAACTATATTGAGTATCATACACGTAACGATCATAGCGAGGGTCGTCATTCTTCGATACATTATTCAGATAACTAGAATTCTGATAACTATAAAAAGAATCTTCTGGTTCACTTATAAAAGAATCATCGTTGTCAATTTCAAAAATTTGATTTTCAATATCAAAATATATGGAGTAACTATCCCTATTACTATCCCTAACTAAAAAAGTGTCATCAGATAGGAAATTCCGAATGTACTTGACGCCGACTAAATGATCAACATTACTATAACTAGAATTGTCACTATCGCTTCTACTAGGAATGTCTTTATCCATATCATTTATAATCGGATCTTCATTTACACTCGTATTTTCAATCGGATCACCAAGACTATTTATTGATTTACTTAGCCCACACCTGTAGTCTAATACCCCGCTAAACAACATTGAATCGAACCGCCATTTTTCCATAGAACTTTGTTGCCCCTTTTTACATGAAAATACACTAGATGAATAGTCATTTGATGAAAATCGTTTGAATACCCCGATTCGAATCAGAAATAAGCATATAAATGCAATTGCTAGGATTGTTAACTAATAACAAGTGGGTACTGAAAAAAGGATTCTCTTTTGTGAGAACCCAGAGTATCGCTTCGCTATATATGTTAAAATATGATGAAACCTCTTATTTCAATTTTAAATAATTAATTAGAAAGAGTAGGCTCCCCATCTTGTGTCAAATTCGCATCGAAAAAAGAAATAATGGTTCTCTTCTATGAATCTTAAAAACTTTTTTCGTAAAATCTCGCCTACTAAG